GCATTTTTCCCTTTCTATGAACCAGTAAAGAGTGTCGAGGGATATACTTTCATTCCCAAAGCAAAAAGAAGTCTTGATTTCTTTTTGCTTTCCTATTTTTCCATTTCGCTTTTATTGTTTGTTAGGTTTGGAACTATGTAATTAATTGAAGTGGAAAGGCAATCTGATGATCCTTCATTAGAAGATTGTCCAAGGAAGACGCAAGGTGGGTTATAGAAAAAACAAGGAAACGGATGATAAATAAAATTTTTGAGTAATTGAGTCAGGAATCAAAATTGGAATTCGGTATGGATAAAAGAACTTCCTATGCTATACTATTCAAGTCTTGACAACGGGTTGATTTGATAGATCAGATATTGTTATTCATGATAGTGATCCGGTTCAAAATCATCAAGAGGTAATTCATTCATTGAATTTACAGACGATAGACAAAAGATTTATCATCTCTAGGGGATTAAATCCCGAGTTATTGCGAAGTAAAAAACCGATGAGATTATGGAAGTCAATATTCTTGCATTTATTGCTACTGCACTATTCATTCTAGTTCCTACCGCTTTTCTACTTATCATTTACGTAAAAACAGTCAGTCAAAATGATTAATTCAATTGAATTTTCAAATTCATTTGAATAAAACTTTCCTTCCAAGTTCTTATCAAAAATGGACAAAGTCAAATGAAAGGGATTCCAATTTCACGTCTTAACTTAAATGAAATGAGCGCACTATAATTATAGTCGGCAATTTTATAAGAGATAGATAGTATAAAAATGAATTTTTATACTATCTATCTCTTAGTCTATAAAGTTGTAATCTAGAATAAAGATAAAGGTTTAAGTTTCTATATATCAATCTACAATATTCTCTTCATATATGTGTATATTAATTCCATATCTATATATTCCATATATTGTATGGAATTGACATAAGACCCAATTTCCTACATCTATTTGTTATTTGTTCCGATCAATCTGAAATAATTCTTATCTGTAGGATTCTAATTCCTTTCCTTTTACTAATAAGGAAGGGGAAAACTCGCCTATTTTTAACGTCAGAACCGTGATATGAAATAAGTCGATAAAGCATAAACCGCCTTTCTAAAAATAGAAACCAAAGGGTAAATGCCCGATATGTAACTCGCCCGAGGCAATATTTTATTATTGCCCAGTCTCTCCTTAAACAACCACTATCTCTATATCATTTCTCATAGAAAGTGCGTATACGCTTAACAAAACGACTTCTTTTTTGAAGAGTAAAAGGGAAATAAAAAAAAAAAGAAAAAAGGTCCGGTCTTCCTTAGTATCCATCTATAAAGATAGTAAGAGCCCATTCCCATTGATTGAAATAGAAAATTTCGGAAGAATTTTAGGTTGGAATAAATTTCCAATCATCTGAATCCCTTTCTTTTCGAAGTACAAAGATGGGAATCGATGAAATATCTCTTTGATTGAAAAAGTATGATTCCTATCATAGATTACTCCATTGGAATCCAATGGGATTCCAAATTCAAAGAAAAGATTTGATTTTAAATAGTTCAAAAGAATGATCTATAAAACAATCGATACGGTTTGATTCCTGAACTCAATTAGTAGTACTTCTAAAGTCCACTTCTTCCCCACACTACGAGTGAAAGGGAAAATGTAAAGACTACCATTAAAGCAGCCCAAGCGAGACTTACTATATCCATGTGCATTATGTCCCCTATCTCTATAAATACGAAGGAATTTTTTCATTATTCCTCACTAATAATAGTGGAATTAATGTCGCAGAGTCAAAAAGGGGTTCTACCAAACACTATTGAGAAACCAATCCAATAAATCGATTATGATTTCGATTTTTTTGGTGATTCAGGCGACACCCGGATTTGAACTGGGGAAAAAGGATTTGCAGTCCCCCGCCTTACCACTCGGCCATGCCGCCAAAATGATACAAAATAGAATAGATGCAATTTTTCCTGGATTACTGAATTTTTATTGTACTTGCATTTTGACTTCTGTTTTCCTTAATCCTTTATTTCCTAAAATAAAAGAAAGACCCCTTTTGATTGGATTTGATCTATCCCTTATGATTGATTGTATAGTATCTGAAAATACACAATGCTAAAAACATTCTCTCGTTTTTCTATTGAGAAATCAAATGGGTATTTTTCAGACGAGAAATTAGAACCATTGACTATTGACCCCTTACTTCGAATTCATGAATGATTCTGGAATTTGAATTTCAAATTGTGTTTTCCTAATGACAAAATACAAATTGAGACAGAACGAATCAGTATTGATTTTTTAATCAAAAAATATTTCTCAATTTCAATTTCAATTATAACAAAACATATGAGTTTATGTAAACCCCAGAACATAAATTGTTACACAGATATCTATTATTTAGATATATTGTCAATAAGAAATTATCATAAAATTATCCTACTTCATTTCATGCATTGAATGGGAATTTTCTTTTGATAGAGCACGCCCGGGGCTGTCGCTATCCCGAATAGAACCGGCAATA